TCCGCTAGGAACGAAAAAAGTCAAAATTTGTCTCTCCCGCCGGGCGTGTGTGCCTACCAATTCGACAAGTAGTTCTAGTTGCTGAAAGGATTCCGGTGAAAAATGAAGAAGGACAAACAAGCAAGAAAAAATTCAAGACAAAACCGCTGGTGGGTAATCTAAACAAATGATGAGGGATTCTTCGAGAAGTTAACAATTAGTCCTCATATTGAATGATTATGAATTATTCAAGGAAGAATGGGTTTGAAACATACACGAGGAAGGTTCTGGGAGCAATATCAGTCGTGAATCTCTTACGAACCAAGAGCCGTGTGAAGTAAAAATTTCATGCACGGTTCTGACTGAGCGGAAAGATCGAAAATCTTCTTTTCGACTCTGACTCTCCTACACCAGTCGTTGCTTTTTTCTCTGTTACCTCCAAAATAGCAGCTCTAGCTTTATTTACGCGACTCTTCGGTCTAATTTTCCCATATTTATCTAATGAGTGGCATATCGTGGTAGGATTATTGGCCACTTCTAGCATGATATTAGGAAATCTAATTGCCGTTACTCAAATAAGCATGAAACGTATGCTAGCTTATCCCTCTATAAGCCAAATTGGATATATTATGATTGGAGTACTTGCTGCAGACCCGGAGAACGGTTACGCAAGTATGATAACTTATACGTTTATTTATATACTCATGAATCTGGGAACTTTTGCTCGTATCACCTCATTTGGTTTACGAACCGGAACTGATAATATTAGGGATTACGCGGGATTATACATGAAGGATCCTGTTCTAACATTCTCTCCGGTTTTACGTTCACCATCCCTAGGGGGTATCCCTCCACCATCCGGTTTTTTCGGTAAACTCTATCTCTTTTGGCATGGATGGAAAGCTGGTTCGTACCCATCAGTTCTGGTAGCGCTTGTGACAAGTGTCATCTCCATCTACTATTATCTCAAAATAATTAAATTAATGTTCACTGGGAAGAATGAGAGGAGCGATGCATCCACAACTTATATACAAAATTCATTAGTTTCTCCATCAATTTCAAAAAGTTCTATTGAAATAGCTATGATCATTCGTGCACTAGCATCAATCCTACCGGGTATATTAATAGATCCCATTATCGGGATCACGCGGAATACTTTATTCTAGACTCACTTCAAATTGTGACGCGAACTTTTTTTTTTCGAACGACTTTTATTAAAATCTTAAAAGTCGGTTCTGCTTCTGCTGCCCCAACTAGTCTGTCTCTGCAACTTATGAAATAGTTATATCTTCTTCGGTAATTGATCCTGACATTCTCCTATCTAGCTTGTATTTGTCTTTTCGCACCCGGAATCACTTGCTAGGAAAATGATCACTCGTCTATCCCGGGGGAGATATAAGTATTTCCGCACGATGCACGGCTGGGGTTGGGCAGTGACAACCCATGCTGTTATATCCAAGTATTTAGGCGGAAGGATAATGCCTCTCCTTCTTGTATCTTCATATGGTATTATTTGA